CATCTTGTTCGTAAAATGTAAAAAAAAGATCTTTTAGAAATTCTTCTTTATTTTAGAAATTCTTCTTTATTTTAGAAATTCTTCTTTATTTTAGAAATTCTTCTTTATTTTAGAAATTCTTCTTTATATGTATATGTTTATTTTTTGTTTGTTTAGAGTTCGTTCTTTTTCTTTCCAATCAGTCCGAAATGTCAGAATATATCTTTTCATTTTAACGGATCGAAGAAAGAAAGATACTTTTGAATATTTTTCTATTTACTTTTTATCTATTCGAAAAAGAGAGAATTTCTTATTTTTTTACTTAATTTAAAGTCTCAATAAACAAAATAATAAAAAAAAGGAAAAAAGTTTCTTTCACCCATGCATTCTCCATCTCATTGTCGGAACAAAAATATGGGATGTACGAATATAGAGATAGTTGGTACATGAAGCCATACTATAATCGAAATCGAAATCTTATTCAATAGATAAGATCAAAATTCATTTCGTTTTGTAAAAAAAGATATGGAAAATGTCTTTTTTATGTTGTGATTTGAAAGATAAATTTTCTCTTCTCTAAGAAAGAAGAGATTAGCCCATTTATTCAGTTAGGAACACAAAGATTTAATCGGAAATATCGACAAATTCGTGCAGAGTTTAAAGAAATAAAAAAAGGGTCAACTATTCCGATTTAATCTCTATCAAATTTTAATATCAGAATAGCGTGTATAGCCATGATTCAATAGGTCAGGTCCACTTACTTTTTCATTTGTTTATTTTGAATTTTTCCATTCCAATAAATTTGATTCAAATAATCTAAAATTAGGAATAGTTATAGTTATAGTTAATGATTCGAGAAATAACTTATATTATCATTATAATATAATATTAGTTCAACTTTCTAACTACTAGAATAGAACTTATTCTACTTAGAAAGTTGTTTACTTTGTACTTTAAAAAATCAATAAACAATATCTCTATTCCCCGTTCAAATAGATTTTATGAAAAACTAAAAAAAAAGCCCCTTATCGGATTTGAACCGATGACTTACGCCTTACCATGGCGTTACTCTACCACTGAGTTAAAAGGGCCCCTTTAGCCAATTCTTGGCTGAGTCACTATGTATATACAGAGAAAATATATGTATGTACATATATTACATATACTAAAGTTAGTAATACAATACAACTACATAAAATAAAAGTAAGTAGACGAATAATAGCTAGGTACTTTTGTTTTGAAATGCGGGAATGGGATTGTTTGTTTAACTTAAACCTTATTTTAGTAGACAAATCAGTTACTGAAAGGATTCTTTAGTTTCATATAATCTCGAGTTCTGTATCTATATTTATTAATATTAGATTCATTTAGAATTTTTCTATTCTATTCTATTCTATATAATTAGAAAATAATTCATAAATTAAATTGAAATGACAAAACAATTTGCTGAAATCATGGAAGCCGGAAAGGTCTTTTGAATCGAATTTTTCGATTATATTGACAATTTCAAAAAAATGAACATACTATATTCATAGTATGATGGCAGTTGGGCACGTATGCCCCCATCGTCTAGCGGTTCAGGACATCTCTCTTTCAAGGAGAAAACGGGGATTCGACTTCCCCTGGGGGTAGGGTACTACAAAAGGAAGTTGATCATAAATTATCAATAAGCAAAAAAAAATGAAATTGATTCTTCCTGGGTCGATGCCCGAGCGGTTAATGGGGACGGACTGTAAATTCGTTGGCAATATGTCTACGCTGGTTCAAATCCAGCTCGGCCCAATAATTCGCTCATCCATTATGAGATATGAGATAAAGATATTTATCCTTCCGAAACAGATGATACGTGGACTAAAAGAATCAAATTTTCTGCTATATACTCGATTTTTTTTTTGAGCGGTTTATTCTCAATCGATTTTGAAATTTCGAAAAAAAAAAATGTACTAGTAATTCGTGTCGTTCTCACTAAAGTCCACATTTATGTGGATATCAATATATCACTCGCGTCTATGTTACAACACGAAAATTCAAACTATAAATGGTTTGAATCAAGTCATAAACAAAACGAGATACTGTATACTTTAGTTCCCTGGGATTGTAGTTCAATTGGTTAGAGCACCGCCCTGTCAAGGCGGAAGCTGCGGGTTCGAGCCCCGTCAGTCCCGACGGATCAAAATATATTATATCCACTTATCTTTCCACTTTTTAAGAAAAGGACGACAAGAAAATTGAACTTTCAATGAGAATTCTTCTGATGATTCTTAGTAATTTTTTCTTTTCCTTTTGAATTTCTTTCTTATCAAACAAATCCGATAATTTTCATTAATTGAACTAGAACTGATTGCTAGGAGAGATATGTGGGTTATTACTAGACCCATTTTTTTTATTCAAATTTCCTTGACAAAATACGTTTCAGATTAATCCTTTTTCTGAACCCAATTTTTTGATATCTCAATGACTAACCAATGTCAATTTGAAACATTCTATCTCATTCAAATTGCACGTTGCACTTTTACCCTAGTAATAAACCCAAGAAAAGGAGGGAGGGAGGGAGGATATTACTATTACTAAAATACTAAAATAATAAAAAAAAGATCAAGCAAGAATCCTATCCTTTTTAGACCTTTTGTAATGAAGTAATGCAGAATCTTTGCTTTTTTTCTTTCTTAAATAATTTATTCTTTTTTTTTAATAAATAAGAATTTTGTTTGTAATTTTCTTTTTATTAGAGTTTTTTTTAAAGTAAAAGAAAGTTCTATCAAAAAAATAATGAATTTGATAGAATATTCCATTTTTTTTTTACCAAGACTCGTTTTTTTTCAACTTTTCTTGTAAGAAAAAGAAAAGAAAATTCTTATTATTAAATAAATCAAAAAAAAACAATAAATAAAATGGATAAAAGGTTATCCATTTTATTTATTGTTTTATGGGTTTTGTAACCAGTGTAAGTGGAAAAGGAAAAATGAAACTTCGTTAGATGTTCGATGATTGATTGTACACGGAAGACCCCAAGTTATGGAAAAAGAATAAAAAAGAATGATAAATAACAGAATTCTTGATTAGATGATCTTTTTGTGAATCTTTTGGGTTCAGTATGGATAAAAGATCTTCCTATGTTATACTATTCAATTCGCGACAGCAAATTGATATGATAGCTCAGATATTGTTATTCATGATATTAATCTGATTCAATATTATGAAAATGTAATTCATCTTATATGAATTAAAATTTACAGGTAAATTTTTTATCATCTCTATGGGATTAAATCCCGAGTTAATGCGAAGTAAAAAAACGATGATATTATGGAAGTAAATATTCTCGCATTTATTGCTACTGCACTCTTTATTCTAGTTCCTACTGCTTTTTTACTTATTATTTATGTAAAAACGGTCAGCCAAAATGATTAATTTGAATGAAACTTGACTTCGAAAAATAGAAATAAAAAAAGATTCCAATTTCATTGCTTAATTGTAATCAATAATATGGTAGAAAGATTCATATGAATCTTTCTACCATATTATTGATTACAATTAGTGCTTTTGTTTTTCGTGTAGGAAGTTGTACTATCAAATTCTAATAAAGATAGAGACTTAATATTGATCCATCCACAAAATATATCTTCATATATGTTATGTACATAACTATCCAAATTCGATTTTTTTGCTACATCTGTTTGATCAATTTGTATTGATCAGAATCAATACAAATTGATCAAAGGGAAACTCTTACTTACGTTTATTTTACAGCTCTACTTCTTAGATTTCGGATTTCGATTTCGGATTCTTTAAAAAAGAAATCCCAGTATCTGTCAAAAGCAAAAGAATCCAAGAAAGAAAAAAAGTATGGTATATCTTAATAAAAAAACCAACTTAGTAATCTTTTTTTTAGCATTGCCAACCCAAGAAGTAAAGTAATTGAATTGATTGACTGGCGAATAGATGCTCGAAAGGGTTCTAGGGTATAAAAACTTATTCTATTTTTGAATTTTGAAATGAAAAACCTCATCCATTTTTAACACTTAAAACATGATATGAAATGAATCGATAAACCACAAAAAAACCCATTTTCGAAAAAAAAGAAAAAGCCCCTAATATGGAACTCGGTTGAATCAAGATCTGTTATTATTATCTTTATTATCTTTAATAAAAACTTTTCGGAGCGATCTATAAATAGAAAAAAATAGAAAACAAATGATACATTTTTTTTTCCTCAACTAAAAACAAACTCAATTAAATGAATTAGTTTTTAGTTCAAGTTTAGTTAAAGTAAAGTTAAGTAGTATTTCTATAGTCCACTTCTTCCCCATACTACAAGTGAAAGAGAAAACGTAAAGACTACCATTAAAGCAGCCCAAGCGAGACTTACAATATCCATGTGAATTATGTCCCCTATTTCTATGAATATGAAGAAATTATTCCATTATTATTTACTAATAATAGTGAAATCTGTGGTACAGAGTCAAAACATTTTTTGACTATTATTTGAATTTAAATATTTACTATTAATATTAATAAATAATAAACCAATAATAAATAATAAACCAATCCAATACCTGAGTATTCAGAGACTCTTTTGAGTTTGTATACAAAACATATTCCGTCTTTCGTTTCCACAATCACTAACTACTAAATTCGTTAGATATCCCCCCCCGCCGACCAGTCCGTACATACTCCAGGGAATGGATAGGTCTGGGTATCCCTTACACTACTTACTAAAAGTCAAATATTTTCGTGAATCCTAGACCCAAGAATTTACAGAACCTTCACTTTTGAGAAGTCCCAAATACTTGGAATCAAGTACGTATCAAGAGACTTCTTCTTCGGCTGGAGAAGAATCTGGTGAGTTCTAGGTTATATGCATTCTGAACAGTAAATAGGGGATTTCGAGTCTTTTGTTAGGCGACACCCGGATTTGAACTGGGGAACAAGGATTTGCAGTCCTCCGCCTTACCACTCGGCCATGCCGCCAAAATAATACAAAATAGAATGGACAAAAATAGTACCCTTTTAGAATTGATTAC